TTAAACTTTCCCCATTTTTATTTGTTCGAGTATGTAAATAAATCGCAAATATGGTCCAAGTAATAAATGCCCAAGTTTCCTTCGGGTCCCAATTCCAATATGAACCCCATGCCTCATTAGCCCATACTGCTCCCGAAAGAATACCTATGGTTAAAAAGATAAACCCGAGACTAATAATACGATAACTCCACTGATCTAATTGTTGAATCAATTGAGCCCTGTAATAATTTCGAGAAGAAAAAAAAGAAGTATTTAGTAAAACATTGCTTATTTCATTCATGTATTGGATCTCGACAAAGGAAAATGACTCATTTAAAAAATTCTTGTTTTTACTAAAAATCCTTATGAATTTTCGCAATGTAATGACTAAGAGAGCTACTGATAATAATGATCCACATAAAAGAGCTGCGTAGCCCAATATCATCATACTTACATGCATCATTAACCATTGGGATTGAAGAGCAGGTACTACTATTTCGGATTGATGCATTTCAGTTAAAAGACCTGAAGTAGCAAAGCCTTGGGTAAAAATAGTACTTGGCGCAGTTATTGCGCTTAAATAATTTTTATGTTTTTTAAAATATGGAACCATACGAATAATGGAGAAACTCCATGAAAGAAAAATTAATGATTCATATAAATCACTTAACGGGAAATGTCCCGAATAAATCCAACGAGTGACTAATAATCCTGTTATACAGAAAAAAGTGGTTATCATGCCTTTTTCTGACGAATCATATAGTCCTACGATTTCATCGACCGATAAGCTTATCAAAAAAATTGTAATTACAATTGAAACGATCGAAAAGGATATATGAGTTAATATATGTTCTAAAGTGGAAAATATCATAAAAATTTTTGAATTAAATTAAAATGAAAAAGTGGGGTAAACCAATTCTACGGAATTGAAATCAGGAATTGAATTCATTATAGGACTTATTCTATTTGTCTTAGAAGATGCCATGCCGCCACTCGGACTCGAACCGAGATGCTCTAGCACTGCTTCCTAAGAGCAGCGTGTCTACCGATTTCACCATAGCGGCGTACTCGAAATAATAATAATAGATTATTATTTAATCGTCGAGATTCAAGGAGTCAATTCAATGCAATATATATATTTTTCATTTAATTGAAAGTAATGAGAAAGAACTCCTTTCGTTTCAATAGAGATTGAAGCGTTCCCATAAAAATCTTTATTATCATTTTTTTGAATTAAAATGGAAGGTGTCAGTTTTTTATTTAAAAGAGGCCTTTTCGTAGTTTTTGCTCTCCTAAAATGGAGATCTTGGGACTAAATAGTTATGACTTCAATCCAAGAATATAACTCCGAAAAAAAAAGTTCTTTTTCATTTTTGAATTTTAAAATTCATTTATCATTTATCTGATTTTATGAATCGAAAATGCACTTTTTTTTTTCAATGAACAAAAAACTCTTTTTATGGATCACAGTACAGTGTGACAGTCCATTTTTTTTTTTTTTTTTTTTATTTAACTATTTGATTTGTAGAGCTTTGTATTAATCCTTAGGACTTAGGTTCGTTTTTCGTCCTGTAGAGAATTTTATTTCGAATTTAGCAAACTAATTCGATATTGGCCTGAACATCTTGTCTAACAAAAAAACTTTTTGATTTTGATTTCAAATAGGGATAGTACCAATTATGATAGAAAATCAAAAAGTTTTTTCTAAAAATTCGAATTCTAATATCAACAAGATATATCTTGATAAATCTTCCTTTAGAAACATAGGATCTGTTTTTGATCACTCAAAATTGACACATCATTCGTATATAATACCTATCTAAATGAATCGAACGAAAAGGGACTTTCCTTTTTATCAAAGGATTTTTATCAAAGGAGTTGGGTATATTGATTCAGAAAAATAATGATCCAGAAAGTTATAAAAAAATTGGAAACTTAATCAATTAGTTTCAATGACTCTGTGATTTTTATTAAAGATTTTAGACCTTCTTTTATATAGTATAAATAAATAATAAAAAAACTTATTTTGTAATTTTATTATTTATTATGATATGACAAGTGCACCGATGAGGAAAATAAGAATCCCCACCGGATAAAACATATTCAAAAAAAAGTGAAACGTTGTATCTTGTTTTTTTTTTTCTTTTTTTTTTTTTTTAAGTACCATTTTCCGATTAAGATTATTTAATCTAGTGTTTGACTATTTAATTGTCGTACAAAAAAACTTTTTGAATTCCCGGTAGAAAGAGACTTCGCTAACGAAAAAGCTTTCAACGCTGCCCAATATGCCTTCTTTTTCCAAATGTTTTTACGAATACGTTTTTTTGATAGAGAAGTACGTTTTTTTGGAACTGCCATGAAAATTTTTTAAAGTTATTCATTTCTCTAATTGAATGTGAAAGACATCTATTGGTCAAACAATTTTATTTTTTCTTTTTTTATATCTCGGTTTATTTTCGTCATGCTATATTTATACATGTAACAAAATACACCGAAAGGGTAAAAAAAAAAACCAATCCTATCCTTACCTAACAAATTTAAAATGACTTTTTTTTTCTATTAATTATTAGTTAATTATTAGTTGGTCAAGCTCAAAAGAAAAAGAAAAAAGCGAGTACACATTTTTTTTTTATTTTAAATTCGAATTTAACTAGGAGTTAATCAAAGGATACATGATTTTCGAAAAGTCATTTTAGTAATTTCGTCTTTTCTTTAAAGTCTATTTCTTCTCCCTGGTATTCAAAGAAAAGTGTGGGATATTCTAGCGTTTTCTACAAAGAGAAATGTCTTTTATTCAAATGGAAGATAATAAGTTCTACGATGAATTAGTTAATGATTATGAATAAACGAACTAAAATAAAAAACTAGTTCTTTTTTTTTTTATTGGGCCAAGTTTTGGTATGGACCATCCTATTATTTATATCCAAATAAAGTAATGTATTAACTACTCTATTTTGGTGTAATTATTTGCTCTATGGATATAAATTCTCGTAATACATAATAATTTGAATTTTTTTATGTATTTTCATACAAATCTTACTTATTAAATATTTAATATTAATAAAAGAAATTGGCGTGTTATTAAATTTTAAATAGTTAAATAGTAACTTTATCATATTCATATCATTTGACCAATTCTAACTTCTTGATTTGAATATTTTAAGTATTGGGTAAAGAAGAAAGATTCAAAATAATTAAGAATAGAAAATTCTATTTAAGTTTTCCATATCTTGATTTTTTATTGAACCTATAAAAAGATATAAGAGCCGGTGAATTAGAAAGAATTAATTAAATTAAGAATAAAAAGGTTTTTTATGGAATATACATATCAATATTCATGGATTATCCCCTTCATTCCCCTACCAGTTCCTATGTTAATAGGAGTGGGACTTATACTTTTTCCGACGGCAACAAAAAATCTTCGCCGTATGTGGGCTTTTCCTAGTATTTTATTGTTAAGTATAGTTATGATACTTTCGGTCTATCTATCTATTCAACAAATAAATAGAAGTTCTATCTATCAATATGTATGGTCTTGGACCATTAATAATGATTTTTCTTTAGAGTTCGGTCAATTAATTGATCCACTTACTTCTATTATGTTAATATTAATTACTACTGTTGGAATTTTGGTTCTTTTTTATAGTGACAATTATATGTCTCATGATCAAGGATATTTGAGATTTTTTGCTTATATGAGTTTTTTCAATACTTCGATGTTGGGATTAGTTACTAGTTCCAATTTGATACAAATTTATATTTTTTGGGAATTAGTTGGAATGTGTTCTTATCTATTAATAGGTTTTTGGTTCACACGACCTAGTGCGGCGACTGCTTGTCAAAAAGCGTTTGTAACTAATCGTGTAGGCGATTTTGGTTTATTATTAGGAATTTTAGGTCTTTATTGGATAACGGGTAGTTTTGAATTTCGGGATTTGTTCCAAATAGTCAATAACTTGATTTCTAATAATGAGGTTCCTTTTTTATTTCTTACTTTGTATGCCTTTCTTTTATTTGCCGGTGCAGTTGCTAAATCGGCACAATTCCCTCTTCATGTATGGTTACCTGATGCCATGGAAGGCCCTACTCCTATTTCGGCTCTTATACATGCCGCTACTATGGTAGCAGCGGGCATTTTTCTTGTAGCTCGACTTCTTCCTCTTTTTATAACCATACCTTACATAATGAATTTCATATCTTTAATAGGTATAATAACAGTATTATTAGGAGCTACTTTAGCTCTTGCTCAAAAAGATATTAAAAAAGGTTTAGCTTATTCTACAATGTCTCAACTGGGTTATATGATGTTAGCTCTAGGTATGGGGTCTTATCGAGCCGCTTTATTTCATTTGATTACTCATGCTTATTCGAAAGCATTGTTGTTTTTAGGATCCGGATCAATTATTCATTCAATGGAAGCTATTGTTGGATATTCTCCAGATAAAAGTCAGAATATGGTTCTTATGGGAGGTTTAAAAAAGCATGTACCAATTACAAAAACTTATTTTTTAGTAGGTACACTTTCTCTTTGTGGTATTCCCCCCCTTGCTTGTTTTTGGTCCAAAGATGAAATTCTTAATGATAGTTGGTTGTATTCACCGATTTTCGCAATAATAGCTTGTTCCACAGCAGGATTAACCGCATTTTATATGTTTCGGATCTATTTACTTACCTTTGAGGGACATTTCAATGTTTATTTTCAAAATTACAGTGGTCAAAAAATTAGTTCCTGCTATTCAATATCTCTATGGGGAAAAGAAGTACCGAAAACGATTAAAAACGATTTTCGTTTATTAAGTTTATTAACAATGAATAATAATGAAAGGACTTCTTTTTTTTGGAATAAGACATATCAAATTGGTGGTAAAGGAAAAAACAGGATACCCCCTTTTCTTACTATTACTCATTTTGGCACTAAAAATACTTTCTCTTATCCCCCCGAATCGGACAATACTATGCTATTTTCCATGCTTATATTAGTGCTATTCACTTTGTTTGTTGGAGTCGTAGGAATTCCCTTT